AGTGGTGGGTGATGATATGTTAGTTTGTATTTTTGTTTGGTTTTTAGTTTGGGTGAATTGTGGAGGTGGGTAATTATGTGGCGTGCCGGTTGGGGTTGGTAGGGGGTTTTAGGTTTAATGTTGGTTAGTTTGGTGATGAAAATAGTGTTTGTTTGGGTTTGTTGGTTGGGGGGAATTTAGAGGAAGTTTGTTTGTTAGTTAATTGTTAATGTAATGATAGTTAATAGTTTGGGGTTTTGTAGGAATATATAGTTAAATGTTTGGCGAATGAAAATTGAAAATGACAAACAAAAAAGAAATGGACGATGAAAAATGTAGGTTAGGTAGGAATTCCTAGTAAGGGTAAATAGTGTAATCATGTCCGGTGACCATTGCATTATCTGCTTACTTAAGAGGTAAATAGCCTCCCCCTCGTGAATGGGGTCAAAGTGCATCAGTATCCGAGTATGCGACGACCTTATCCCATGAGACCATTACAAGTTAGGTGGTTTCGGTAGATTGTTGGTTCGACGGTCATGTGATGGACATGTCAAGAGGAAGATATCACCTGCTACGCACTTGAAGGGCTTATTGAAAGGACCCCTAAAAGAAGGAAAGTGCCAGAGCGGTCGGATGTCGGGATTACGAGGGAGAGGGAGGAGTATTCATCCGACCGCTTGTATCTGTGAAGAGCAAGGGAAACGGACTGGATCAAGTTATGGCCCTGAAATAGGAACCAGAGGCGCAAAAGAGCAAGTTGGGCTAGGGTGTAGGGGGAAGTTATGGCCTTGAAGACAATAACCTAAAGTAGCACAGACGTTGAGTAGCTCGGTTCTCGTGAGGGTTACGATTAATAGATAACCAGGTTCTCTGGCTTGGGAGTCCTTGAAAGTGGTTGGTGAGGGAGTTATCCTTGGAGGTGGGCGAATTGTGTAGTCTAGGGGAATGCAAAGGAGTACTGTGGCAATATCCGTTTACTGTTACAGGGGTAAGTGCGAGGGAGCGTTATCCGATCTCAAGTAACGCTTGCGGCTCGGCTGGAGGTAGGATCACTTGGGTTATATGGTACCTGAAACAAGGATGTGACTGGAAGGGTAATTGCACGAACATTATCTCTTTGGGCCAAATGTTTGAGTTGAAATGGCATAGCATACCCGTATGGCGTGGAGTATCCTACATTATAGTAGTGTCTGATGGGGCAAAAATACTAAATGAGGAAGTACATACCCAGTAAAGCATGAGAAAAACATGCGGGGGGTGAAGGGGGGGGGGAGGTTCTTGTAGTTAAAATGTTGTAACGGCAGCTTTTCAGGCTGCAGATTCCGGATCGAGGCCGGGCGAGAATTATGATAGAATTTGTATTATTTTTAGGATTTTGCTTCATTCTGGGGGGTCTGGCAGTCGCCTCCAACCCTTCTCCCTATTATGGGGTTGTAGGGCTGGTTTTGGCTTCTGTCGCTGGGTGCGGTTGGTTGGTTAGTTTGGGGGTGTCTTTTGTGGGCCTGGTCTTGGTTATAGTGTATCTTGGGGGTATGTTGGTGGTGTTTGTTTATTCGGTTTCGTTGGCAGCGGATCCTTATCCGGAGGCTTGGTCTGATTGAGGGGTGGTTGGGTATGGTGTTGGGTTGGGGCTGGTTGTTATGGTGGGGGCGGTGATGGTAGGGGGGTTTGACCTTCTGGCGGTTGGGGGGGTAGTAAATAATGAGGGTCTTTCGCTGGTGCGGTCAGATTTTAGTGGAGTGGCTGTGTTTTACTCCTGGGGGGCGGGGCTGTTTTTAATTGGTGGTTGAGGGTTGTTGCTGACTCTGTTTGTGGTATTGGAGCTTGTGCGGGGGTTATCTCGAGGATCTATTCGGGCGGTTTAGGGGGGATGGAGGGTGTGTTGTTCAGAAAGTAGTTTAGTTGAAAATGCCGGCTTTGGGAGTTGGTGAGGAAGGTTTGATTCCTTTCTTTCTGATGATTGGGGTAACTCTAAGAAGGGGTTGATTCTTCAATCTTTGGCTTACAAGACCAATGTTTTTATAAACTATTAGAGTGGGCTACAGGTTTAGTATTTTGTTCTCTAGTAGGGCTGCGAGAGGGAATAGAATTAGGATGATTGTGAAGTAGGAAATTGAGGCTAGTTGGCCGATGATGATGAATGGGTGTTCTACAGGTTGGCTTCCTACTCAGGTGAGGACAAGAAGGTTGGCGACTAAGGTTCAGAAGAGGATTTGCGAGATGGGTCGGAATGTTATTGATCGTAGTTTGGAGGTGTGGAGTAGGGGTATGAGGAATAGGACTAGGACGGAGGCGGCTAAGGCTAGGACTCCGCCTAATTTGTTTGGGATGGATCGGAGAATGGCGTATGCGAATAGGAAGTATCATTCGGGTTTGATGTGTGGTGGCGTAGCTAGGGGGTTTGCTGGGGTGAAGTTTTCTGGGTCTCCTATTAGGTTGGGAGAGAATAGGGCTATGGAGACGAGTAGAATGATTATTAGTGCAAACCCTAGGATGTCTTTTGTGGTGTAGTATGGGTGGAAGGGGATTTTGTCGCAGTCTGCGGGGATTCCTAGTGGGTTGTTGGATCCTGTTTCGTGTAGGAAGGTTAGGTGTACTAGGGTTAGTCCTACAATGAGGAATGGGAGTAGGAAGTGCAGTGCAAAGAATCGGGTTAGGGTGGGGTTGTCTACTGAGAATCCTCCTCAGGCTCATTCTACGAGTGTTTGGCCAATGTAGGGGATTGCTGAGAATAGATTGGTGATTACTGTAGCCCCTCAGAATGATATTTGTCCTCAGGGTAGTACATATCCTACGAAGGCAGTTGCTATAAGTGTTAGTAGGAGGAGTACTCCTACGTTTCATGTTTCTTTGTTGAGGTAGGATCCATAGTATAGTCCTCGTCCAATGTGTAGGTAGATGCAGATGAAGAAGAATGAGGCTCCGTTTGCGTGTAGGTTTCGGATTAATCAGCCGAATTGTACGTTTCGGCATATATGGGCTACTGAGTTGAAAGCTAGGGAAGTGTCTGCTGTGTAGTGTGTAGCTAGTAGGAGGCCTGTGATGATTTGTGTGATGAGGCAAATGCCTAGGAGGGATCCAAAGTTTCATCAGGCCGAGATGTTTGGTGGGGTGGGAAGGTCGATTAAGGCGTCGTTGATGGTTTTGAATAGTGGGTGGTTTTTACGAAGATTGAGGGCCATTGGTTGGTTCTGTATGTGGATATTAGAGCGATGAGGATGGAGAGGGCGAAGGCTCCTAGGTAGGCTTTGATTAGTCCGGAGTGAAGGGTGGTGGAGGTTTTGGATGCTATCAGTTGTAGGTTAGCTAGGCCTTCTGGTCCTAGTTTTTTGTATCAGGAGAGGTCAATTAGGTGGGAGGCAATATTTTGGCCTCCGGCTAGTACATTGGTTACGGTGAAGCGGTGTATTAGGGGGTTGAAGTAGCCTAGTGATGTAGAGAAGTTTGAGAAGGGGCCTTGTTTTGTTAGGATGAGGGTTTGTGTTATTTTTGAAATTTCTAGAGCTAGTAGGATGCCTAGTACTGTGATTAGTATGGCGGTTATTTTGATGTATAGGGGCATGGTTGTGGGTGGGGTTTTTATAGGGACGACGAGGGAGGTGATGATAAGTCCGGCTGTGATGCTTCCTAGTGCTAGACGGGTGATGGGGGCGACTACTGCGGGGTTGTTTTCGTTTATTGGGGTTAGGGGTGGGATTCGGGTGAATCCAGTTTGTACTAGTACAGTCATGCGGATTGTATATACTGCGGTGAAGGAAGTGGCTAGTAGGGTTAATAGTAGGGCTCAGGAGTTTAGGTAGGATGTGTTTAGACATTCGATGATTTGGTCTTTTGAGTAGAATCCTGCAAGGAATGGTGTGCCTATTAGGGCTATGTTGCCGATGGTTAGGCATGAGGTGGTTGTTGGCAGCATTTTTTGTAGTCCTCCTATTTTTCGGATATCCTGTTCGCCGTTTAGGCAGTGAATGATAGAGCCTGAGCATAGGAATAGCATAGCTTTGAAGAATGCGTGCGTTGAAATGTGGAGGAAGGCTAGTTGTGGTAGGTTTAATCCAATTGTTACTATTATCAGGCCTAGTTGGCTTGAGGTGGAGAAGGCGATGATTTTTTTGATGTCGTTTTGGGTTAAGGCGCAGGTGGCTGCGAATAAGGTGGAGAGGGCTCCTAGGCATAGGCATAGAGTCAGGGCAGTTTGGTTGTTGTTGAATAGTGGGTGGGTTCGGATGAGTAGGAAGATCCCGGCGACCACTATAGTGCTTGAGTGTAGTAGGGCGGAAACTGGGGTGGGGCCTTCTATGGCGGCGGGTAGTCATGGATGTAGGCCGAATTGGGCTGATTTGCCTGTTGCAGCTAGGATTAGGCCTAGTAGGGGTAGTGTTGGAGCTTGTGAAGGGGTGGAGATTTGTTGGATTTCTCAGGTGTTGATGGTGGAGGCTAGTCATGCTATGCAGAGGATGAGGCCGATGTCTCCGATTCGGTTGTATAGTACGGCTTGTAGGGCTGCGGTGTTAGCTTCCGCCCGCCCGTGTCATCAGCTGATTAGGAGGAACGATATAATTCCTACTCCTTCTCAGCCAATGAATAGGATGAAGAAGTTGTTGGCGATGATTAGGATGAGTATTGCCACTAGGAAGAATAGGAGGTAGGTGAAGAATTTTGTGATATATGGGTCTGATGATATGTATCATGTTGCGAATTGTAGGATTGATCAAGATACGAATAGGGCGATTGGAAAGAATGTTAGGGAGTAGAAGTCTATTTTTAGGCTAATTGGGATTTTGAAGTTTGTGATGAACTTTCATTCTCAGAAGGAGGTTAGGCTTTCTGTTCCTGAGTGGATGAAGATTGTTATGGGGATTAGGCTAATTAGGAATGAGGTTTTTACTGTGCTTGTGATGGTGTCAGGTGTGTTCTTTAGGCTGTCTGATAGTAATGGGAGGATGATTGGGGTTAGGAGGACTGTTAGGGTTAGTAATATGAATGTGTTTAGGACTAGTGGTAGGTCCATTACTTTCACTTGGATTTGCACCAAGATGAGTGGCTCCTAAGACCATTGGATTACTATTATCCTTTGAAAGTAAGGGGGCTGAGGTTTTAGACTCAGATGCGAGAGTTAGCAGTTCCCGTTGGTTTAACCTCCCCTCGGCAGGTAAGAAGAGTTTAACTTCTATTTTTAGAATCACAGTCTAATGTTTTGGTTGAAACTATACTTGCATATAGGAACTCCTGAGATGAGTTCGGGTTTTAGGATTAGTAGGGCTATAGGGATTGTGTGTAGGGCTATGAGGAGGTGCTCTCGGGTAGAGGAGTTTTGGATTGATGTGATGTGGGATGGGAGAGTGCCTCGTTGGGTGGTAGTTAGTATGTGTAGGGTGTATGAGGCGGTTAGTAAGATTGTTGCCCCCGTGAGGATGAGTGTTAGGGGGGATCAGTTGAATAGGGTGATTACGATTGTGAGTTCTGCTATGAGGTTTGTTGTTGGGGGTAGGGCTATGTTGGCTAGATTGGCTAGGAGTCATCAGGAGGCTATGAGAGGGAGGAGTGGTTGGAGTCCTCGAGCTAGTAGGAGGATGCGGCTGTGGGTTCGTTCGTAGTTGGTGTTGGCTAGGCAGAACAGTATAGAGGAGGTTAGTCCATGGGAGATTATCAGGATTATTGCGCCTGAGAATGCTCATTGGGTTTGAATTATAGCTGCTGCTACGACTAGGCCTATATGACTGACGGAGGAGTATGCGATTAATGATTTTAGGTCAATTTGTCGTAGGCAAATGGCGCTAGTTATTAGTGCTCCTCATAGGGCTAAGACGATGAATGGGTAATGGAGGTTATTTGTTGATGGGTTTACTAGTAGTGTGATGCGCATAATGCCGTACCCTCCTAGTTTTAGTAAGAGGGCGGCTAGTAGTATGGAGCCAGCGATTGGGGCTTCTACGTGGGCTTTGGGTAGTCATAGGTGTAGTCCATATAAAGGTGCTTTGACCATGAAGGCAAGAAGTAGGGCGAGGCTTGATATTAGTCCTGTTCAGGAGGTTGGGGTTGTGGGGTGTGATAGTTTTAGTAGGGGGAAGTATAATGTGCCGATTTGGTTGTGCAGGTGTATGATGGCAATTAGTAGGGGTAGAGAGCTGGCTAGGGTGTAGAATAGAAGGTAGATGCCGGCGCTTAGTCGTTCTGGCTGGTTGCCCCATCGTGTGATGAGGATTAGGGTTGGAATTAGGGTGGCTTCGAATGCGATGTAGAATAGTATTAGTTCTGAGGCCGAGAAGGCTAGGATGAGGAATGGTTGGGCTAGAACTAGTGTTACGGCGAAGATACGTTTACGAATAGGGGGTTCTTGTTCTAGGTGGTTCTGGCTGGCTATGATTATGAGGGGTAGTAGTCAGCAGGATAATACTAATAGTGGAGAGGAGATTTGGTCCACAGAGGCTCAGGGAGTTAGGGTTTTGCTTGGGTAGTATGTTGGGGCTAGTCATTGCAGGCTTACAGTGGCGATTAATAGGCTGTGTACTGTAATGTTAGTTCATAGGTGCTTGCATGGGGAGAGGAGGGCTGTGGGCAGAAGTATAATAGTTGGGATGATGATTTTTAGCATTGTAGTAGGTTAAAGTTGTGCAGGTGGTCGGAGCCGTGGGTTCGGGTGGAGGCGACTAGTAGTGCTAGTCCTGTTCCTGCTTCGCAGGCGGAGAATGTTAGTATGATGATAGGTAGGATGGAAGCGGATGCTGTTTGTGTTTGGATTGGTCATATGGTCAGGGCCACGTATATAGATAGTATCATGCTTTCTAAACATAGTAGGGCGGAGATTAGGTGAGTTCGGTGGAAGGCTAGGCCTAAGCTGCTCAGGGTGAAAGCTGCGTAGAAGCTAAAGTGTAGGTAAGACATAAAGAAAGTTATAGGGTTAATACTATAATTTGTTGAGCCGAAATCAACTGTCTTGGTTAGACTAACTTTCTGTTATTCTGCTCATTCCAATCCGCCTTGTTTTCATTCGTAGATTAGGCCCAGTGTTAGGAGGAGGATAAGAATTGAGGCTCAGGTTAGTGTGGTGGTGGGGGATTGGAGTTGGACTGCTCATGGTAGAGGAAGTAGCAAGGCGATTTCCAGGTCGAATAGTAGGAATAGGATTGCTACTAGGAAGAATCGGATTGAGAAGGGGAGTCGGGCAGATCCAAGGGGGTCGAATCCACATTCGTATGGTGAGAGTTTTTCTGAGTCTGGGTTTATTTGGGCCAATCAAAAGTTTAGGGCGGTTAGGAGAATGCTCAGGGTTAGAGATGCAGTGAGTATAAATAGGATTATGTTCATTGCTCTTCTCTGGAGTTTAACCAGATTTTAAGGATTGGAAGTCGATTGTATTGATTATACTAGAAGAGCAAGATCCTCATCAGTAAATAGAGACATAGAGGAATAGTCATACGACGTCTACAAAGTGTCAGTATCAGGCTGCTGCTTCAAATCCGAAATGGTGGTTTGATGTGAAGTGGTATTTGATTAGGCGTAGGAGGCATACTAGGAGGAATGTGGATCCAATGATTACGTGCAGTCCATGGAATCCTGTGGCTACGAAGAATGTTGAGCCGTATACCCCGTCGGCGATGGTGAAGGGGGCTTCGTAGTACTCTATGGCTTGGAGGGCGGTGAAGTAGAAACCTAGGAGAACTGTGAGGGTGAGGGCGTGGATGGCTTGTTTTCGTTTAGCCTCTGTGATGCTGTGATGGGCTCATGTGACGGTGACCCCTGAGGCTAGTAGGATGGCGGTGTTCAGTAGGGGAACTTCTATGGGGTTTAGGGGTGTGATCCCTACAGGTGGTCATTGGCCTCCTAGTTCGGGAGTTGGGGCTAGGCTTGAGTGGAAGAAGGCTCAGAAGAAACCTAGGAAGAAGAAGGCTTCTGATGTGATGAATAGGGCTATGCCGTATCGTAGGCCTTTTTGGACGGTTGGAGTGTGGTGGCCTTGGAATGTACTTTCTCGTACGATGTCTCGTCATCATTGGAATATGACTAGGATGGTGGAGGTTAGGCCGATGATTAGGAGGCGAGGAGAATTGTAGTGGAATCATATAGTGAGTCCTGAGGTAGTTAGAAGAGCGGCTGCTGCTCCTAAGATGGGTCATGGGCTTGGGTCTACTATGTGGTAAGAGTGTGCTTGGTGAGTCATTGGGTATTAGATGTTTTCTTGTAGGTAGAGGCTTAGTAGGAGTACGAAGACATAGGCTTGAATTATGGCTACTGCTACTTCTAGTACGGTCAAGAGTAGCAGGATGATTAGGGTTAGGAGGGATACTGCTGGTATTGTTGAGAATAGGGTGGTTGTGGAGGTAGAGATGAGTTGGATGAGAAGGTGGCCTGCTGTTAGGTTGGCTGTTAGGCGGACCCCTAGTGCTAGAGGTCGGATTAGGAGACTTGTTGTTTCGATTAGGACTAGGGCAGGGATTAGGGGTGTGGGGGTGCCTTCTGGCAGGAGGTGTCCTAGGGAGGTGGAGGGTTGGTTTCGTAGGCCTGTGAGTAGTGTGGCGAGTCATAGAGGGAATGCCAGGGCTAGGTTTATGGATAGTTGGGTGGTTGGTGTAAATGTGTATGGTAGGAGGCCCAGTAGGTTGATTAGTAGTAGGAAGATTATTAGGGAGGTGAGGATTAGGGCTCATTTATGGCCTTCTTTGTTCAGTGGCATTATTAGTTGCTTTGTGACTAGGTTGGTGAGTCATAGCTGTAGTGTGGAGAGCCGGCTGGTAACCCATCGGTTACCTGGGTAGGGGAGTAGGAGGGCTGGAAATGTTATGGCGATAAGGATTAGGGGGATTCCTATTAGGGATGGGCTTGAAAATTGGTCGAAAAAGCTTAGGTTCATGGTCAGGTTCAAGGGGTTGTTTTGAAGGTTTTAGGTTTTTTGTTGTGTGGGGGGTTTGTGGTGGTGAATTTGAGTACTTTTGGTTGGATGATTAGGGAGAAGGTTAGTCATGTAATGATCATGATAAAAAATCAGGGGCTTGGATTTAGTTGAGGCATATCATTAAGGAGGGGTGGACCCTCTGTCTCTAGCTTAAAAGGCTAGTGCTGTTCCATAGCTTCTTAATGATTAGGAGGGAAGTAGGGAGAATCAGTTCTCGAAGATGGCGAGGGGAGTGGATTCAACTACGATTGGCATGAAGCTGTGGTTGGCTCCGCAGATTTCTGAGCACTGTCCGTAGTAAATTCCGGGGCGGGAGGCGAGGAAGGCGGTTTGGTTAAGTCGGCCGGGGATTGCGTCGGTTTTTACTCCTAGGCTTGGTACGGCTCATGAGTGGAGTACGTCGTCAGCAGTGACAATGACTCGGACTTTGGATTCGGCTGGCACAATGACTCGGTGGTCGACTTCTAGTAGGCGGAAGTGTCCTAGTGGTAAATCTGATGTGGGGATCATGTAGGAGTCGAATGTTAGTTCTTTAAGGTCTGTGTATTCGTAGGTTCAGTATCATTGGTGACCGATGGCTTTTAGGGTAAGGTCTGGTTCGTTGATTTCGTCTATCATGTACAGGATTCGTAGGGAGGGTAGAGCAAGTATGATTAGGACTGCAGCTGGGAGGATTGTTCAGACAAGCTCGATTTCTTGGGCTTCTACGGAGCTTGAGGATAGTTTTTCTGTGATTATAAGGGTTAGGAGGTAGAGGACCAGGCTACAGATAGCTAGGGCTACCATTAGGGCATGGTCGTGGAATTGCATGAGTTCTTCTATGATGGGTGATGAGGCGTCTTGGAAACCGAATTGTGAGTGGTTGGCCATGGTTGGATGGTGAGGTGTACTGGGGTTTCACCTGTAATTTAGTCTTGACAAGGCTATGTAATGGTTTTACTAACACCTCTATGAGAAAGAAGCATAAGTGGTTTATGCGGTTGGCTTGAAACCAACATATGGGGGTTCGACTCCTTCCTTTCTTGGACTTGGACAAAGGCTGGTTCTTCGAAGGTGTGGAATGGGGGTGGGCAGCCGTGGATTCATTCAACGTTTGTGCTTGTTAGCTCTGGTTGGAAGGCTTTGCGTTTTGACGCGAAGGCTTCTCAGATGATGAAAACTAGTATGATTACGGCTGTTAGGGAGATTAGGGATCCTACTGAGGAAATTGTGTTTCATAGGGTGTAGGCGTCTGGGTAGTCGGAGTATCGTCGTGGCATGCCGGCTAGGCCTAGGAAGTGTTGGGGGAAGAAGGTTAGGTTGACTCCTACGAACATTACTCCGAATTGGGCTTTGGCTCATGTGGAGTGGAGGGTGTACCCGGTGAATAGAGGGAATCAGTGGGTGAAGCCAGCTAGGATTGCGAATACTGCTCCTATTGATAATACGTAGTGGAAGTGGGCTACTACGTAGTAGGTGTCGTGCAGGGCGATGTCTAGTGAGGAGTTTGCTAGTACGATCCCTGTTAGGCCTCCAATAGTGAACAGGAAGATGAAGCCTAGGGCTCATAGCATTGGGGGGTCTCATTTGATTGTGCCTCCATGTAGGGTTGCTAGTCAGCTGAATACTTTGATTCCTGTTGGGATGGCAATGATTATTGTGGCGGATGTGAAGTATGCTCGGGTGTCTACGTCCATTCCTACGGTGAACATGTGGTGGGCTCAGACGATGAATCCTAGGAATCCGATGGATAGCATGGCTCATACTATTCCTATATATCCGAATGGTTCTTTTTTTCCTGCGTAGTAGGTTACGACGTGGGAGATGATTCCGAATCCTGGGAGGATTAGAATGTAGACTTCGGGGTGGCCGAAGAATCAGAAGAGGTGTTGATATAGTACTGGGTCTCCTCCTCCTGCGGGGTCGAAGAAGGTGGTGTTGAGGTTACGGTCAGTTAGGAGCATTGTAATGCCGGCGGCGAGTACTGGGAGGGATAGAAGTAGTAGGACTGCGGTGATTAGTACGGATCAAACGAATAAGGGGGTTTGGTATTGTGATAGGGCAGGTGGTTTTATGTTGATTGCTGTTGTGATAAAATTGATAGCCCCTAGAATGGAGGAGATTCCTGCCAGGTGTAGTGAGAAGATGGCTAGGTCTACTGAGGCTCCGGCGTGGGCCAGGTTGCCTGCTAGAGGGGGGTATACGGTTCAGCCTGTTCCTACCCCTGCTTCTACTGTAGAAGAGGCTAGGAGTAGTAAAAAGGATGGGGGTAGTAGTCAGAAGCTTATGTTGTTTATTCGTGGGAATGCTATGTCTGGAGCTCCGATTATTAGGGGGACTAGTCAGTTTCCGAAGCCTCCAATCATGATTGGTATAACCATAAAGAAGATTATTACAAAGGCGTGGGCCGTGACTACTACGTTATAGACTTGGTCGTCTCCTAGTAGTGCGCCTGGTTGGCCCAGTTCTGCTCGAATAAGGAGGCTTAGGGCGGTACCTACTATTCCGGCTCATGCTCCGAAAATTAGGTACAGAGTGCCAATATCTTTGTGATTGGTTGAAAATAATCATCGGTTGATGAATGTCATAGGTAAGATGGCTGAGTGTATAAGCGTTAGGCTGTAGTCCTTTTTACAGAGGTTTAATTCCTCTTCTTATCGGCTCCGTAGTGAAATTCATAGTGAGTTGCAAGCTCATTGATGTGCGTTGATTACGTGCCGGGGTCTTAGATAGAAGCCAGTTGGTTTAGGCATATAGCTGTTAACTATATAATCGTGGGGTCAAAGCCCACCTGTCTAGGGTGGTTAAGGTTCTAGCTTAATTAAAGTATCTGGGTTGCATTCAGAAGATGCAGGGTAGTGTCCTGCGAATCTTAGCAGAAACTAAGAGGGTTTAACTCTTGTTTAAGGCTTTGAAGGCCTTCGGTTTTAGTGATCCTAAGTTTCTTAGACGATGGTTCGTAGTATTGGAGAGATAGGCAGAAGGAAGATGGATAGTGTCATTAGGATGGCAACTGAGGTGTTGGTTGGTTTGTTGGTGTATCACTGTTTCATGTGGTTTGTTGTGTGCGGGGGAAGTGTGATTGTTGCACAGTATGCTAGTCGGAGGTAGAAGAATAGGCCCAGTAGGGATATAAGGGCGATGATTGTAGCTGTTGGGGCTATTTCTTGGTTTACCAGTTCCTGGATAATTAGTCATTTTGGCAGGAAGCCTGTTAGAGGGGGTAGGCCTGCTAGGGATAGTAGGGTTAGTATTAGTATTGCGCTTAGAGCTGGGGTTTTTGCTCACGTAGTTATTAGTGTAGATAGGTTTAGAGTTTTGATTGTGTTTAGGGCAAGGAATACGGCTGCGGTTATTACTACGTATAGGTAGAAGTTGAGTAGGGCTAGTTTGGGGCTGTAGGCGATGACTACGGCTATTCAACCTAGATGGGAGATGGATGAGAAGGCCAGGATTTTTCGGGTTTGGGTTTGGTTAAGTCCTATTCATCCTCCCAGGGCTACGGAAAGAAGGGCTATGGTGGTTAGTATTGATGGGTTTAGAGATTGGGAGGTTATATAGAGTAGGGTTATAGGTGGGAATTTCATGGCTGTGGATAGGATAAGTCCAGTGGTAATGGAGCAGCCCTGTATTACTTCGGGGAATCAGAAGTGGAATGGGGCTAGTCCTAGTTTTATTGCAATGGCTGCGGTCAGGATTACGCAGGATGTTGGGCAGGTTAGTTGGGTGATATCTCACTGGCCTGTATGTCACGCGTTGGTCATGCTGGAGAATAGGAGTAGGGCGGAGGCGGCTGCTTGCACTAGGAAGTACTTGGTTGCGGCTTCAATGGCTCGGGGGTGATGGGATTTTGAAATTAATGGGAGGATTGCTAGGGTGTTGATTTCAAGTCCGGTTCAGGCTATGATTCAGTGGTTGCTTGAGATTGTGATAGTTGATCCTAGGAGTAGGCTGGAGGTAAAGATTAGTTTTGCCTGGGGGTTCATTAGCAGGGGAAGGGGTTGAACCATCATTTTCGGGGTATGGGCCCGATAGCTTGTTTAGCTTACCCTACTAGAAAATAATATAAGGGAAGTATGGAGGGTTTTGATCCCTTTAGTGCAGGTTCAATTCCTGCTTTTCTAAGGTTTTAGGAAATGAGAGGGTTGGTGTACCTCTATGTTCACTTTATCATAGTGACCCTTGGTGTTCAGGCACATTTCCTTTGGCGTATCCTTATGTAGGGGGGTAGGCCTGCGTAGGAGATTGGTAAGCTGATGTGTCACAGGCATAGGGCTAGTGTGAGGGGCAGGAAGTTTTTTCATAGCAGGTGTATTAGCTGGTCGTAGCGGAATCGTGGGTATGAGGCACGAATTCATAGGAACCCTGCGGATAGGAGTAGAACCTTTGTGGCTAGGATCACGGGGTACAGTTCCGCGGGGGGGTTGAGGGCGCTTGGGTTGAAGAACAGGAGGGCGGTTAGTGTGTTTATTAGTATGATGTTGGCGTATTCAGCTAGGAAGAATAAGGCGAATGGTCCTGCTGCATATTCTACGTTGAATCCTGAGACTAGTTCGGACTCTCCTTCTGTAAGGTCGAAGGGAGCTCGGTTTGTTTCGGCGAGTGTTGAGACGTACCACATTATAGCTAGGGGCCAGCAGGCGAAGATTAGGTATAGGGGTTCTTGGGTGACAGCTAAGGTGCTTAGGGTGTAGTCTCCGCTTAGTAGGACGATAGATAGTAGGATGATAGCTAGGGTGACCTCGTAGGAGATGGTCTGGGCTACTGCCCGCAGGGCCCCGATTAGGGCGTATTTTGAGTTGGAGGCTCACCCGGATCAGAGGATGGAGTACACTGCTAGACTGGACATGGCTACTAGGAATAGTAAGCCAAGATTAAGGTCTGCGAGTGGGAAGGGCATGGGGAGTGGGGTTCAGATGGAAATTGCTAGAAGGAGGGCTAGTATTGGGGTTGCGATAAATAGGAATGGGGAGGATGTTGACGGGCGGACGGGTTCCTTGATGAATAGTTTGATTCCGTCTGCTAGGGGTTGGAGGAGGCCGAAAGGGCCCACGATGTTTGGGCCTTTTCGTCCTTGCATGTAGCTTAGGATTTTACGTTCTACTAGTGTTAGGAAGGCTACTGCAATTAGGATTGGCAGGGCATAGGAAAGGGCCATGATAGTGCTGATTAGTATTGGGTGGTTGGTCATGGGGGAAGCTAGGGAGAGGATTTGAACCTCTGGATTAAAGGACTTAAGCCTTTTGCATTTGCCGGTCTCTGCCACGCTAGCTAGCCCTTTTCTAGGGTGTGGGTGGAGTGTGATAGCTTTTTGTGATTAAGTTGGCTTCATCACTTAAGGCGAAGGCTTGCTTGTGGTATTGGCCTCACTTTTCCTATCCTTTCGTACTGGGAAGAGTTTATCATAGATAGAAACCGACCTGGATTACTCCGGTCTGAACTCAGATCACGTAGGACTGTTAATCGTTGAACAAACGAACCCTTAGTAGCGGCTGCACCACTAGGATGTCCTGATCCAACATCGAGGTCGTAAACCTCCTCGTCGATACGGACTCTCGGAGGAGATTGCGCTGTTATCCCTGGGGTAGCTTGGTCCATAGATCAATTATATTGGGTCTGGTTGCTATTAGCACGTTGAGGGGTTGCTCTCAGTCTAGAGGGATGGTCTAATTTTTGGAGGATTTGTTTTTCTCCAAGGTCGCCCCAACCGAAAAACGCGGGCCAGTGGCTTAGTGTGATAAGTGAGCCCAGTGGGTGTTTATGTATTTTGGGGTGGCCGCTGGTTTTAAAGTTCCACAGGGTCTTCTCGTCTTATGGGTTTATCCCTGCTTTCGCACAGGGAGATCAATTTCACCGATTGCCTGCAAGAGACAGTTAAGACCTCGTTTAGCCATTCATACTAGTCTCGATTTATGGGACAATTGATTGCGCTACCTTTGCACGGTTAGGATACCGCGGCCGTTAAACATCGGGTCACCGGGCAGGCATCACCTTCAATACTTGTTTTGGGTTTGCTGAAGGCTATGTTTTTGGTAAACAGTCGGGCCTTGACGGGTTTGCCTAGTTCCTTTTGCAGGTTTTAATCTTTCTTAATGGACGCTCCTCTGTCGGGTTAACAATATGATTAATACTGTGCTTGTTGGATTGATCGTATATTGGATATTTGTTAATAATGTATGGATGTAAGCTTGCGTCGTAGAGGGAGTACCCTGGTTACTCATTCTAGCATTAATTCTCCTATTTGGGTATAGGTTAGCCTGTTAGTGGGGAGGGATTCGTAAAGTTATAATATTTTTGAGTTACCGAGATTTAACGCACTCTTCGTTGATGGCTGCTTGAGGGCCCACAATAGGTATGTGTGTAGGTCACTTATCCGCTCGTAGAGATTGTATTCTTTTTTAAAGGAGCTGTACCCCCTTTAAATAGCCCTTAATTCGCTTCATTGGGGTTCGTTGTTTCCTTGGAGAAGAATTAAGAGTGAACTTAGATTCGTTTCACAGGCAACCAGCTATCACCCAGCTCGATTGGCTTTTCACCTCTACCAGCAAGTCGTCCCACTCTTTTGCAACAGAGACGGGTTCGCTCAATAATAGCTGCTCGCAGGTAGCTCGCTTGGGTTTCGGGGTGGCAAACTTAAATTCATTTTGCTTGGTTTTTCTTGCTAGACCATGATGCAAAAGGTACAAGGGTTGATCTTTGCTTTTTATAGCTTGGCTTATTTCACTTTTATTTCATCTTTCCCTTACGGTACGTGGTCTCTATCGCTCCAATGGTGTCTTTTCTATCGCCTATACTGGGACTAGTAAATGCTTTAGTTGGGTTTAGGGAGTAGCTTTGTTATTCCAGGTCATGTCGATTGGGCTAGAGTCTGGCATCAAGACGATCTGGTTTGAGCAGATATCTTTCAGGCGTAAGCTGAATGCTTTCATTAAAGCTACGTCTTGGTGTTCTAAGTGCACCTTCCGGTACACTTACCTTGTTACGACTTACCTCCTCTTTAGCTGGATAGCTTATTAGGTATGTGGGTGTTGGTTCGCCTTTGAGGAGGGTGACGGGCGGTATGTACGTGCCCCAGGGCCGGCTTAAAGAGGGCTCCATGGTCTCTCTTTACTGCTAAATCCGCCTTCAAGGGACTGTTTCAAGTCCCTTTGCCGTGTGTTCTATCTTAGAAAATGTAGCCCATTGCTTCCATTCCATAGGCTATACCTTGACCTGTCTTATTAGCGGGTTGGGCTATTGCGCTCACTGTTGGGCTGTCAGTATAGGTGGGCTGGCGACGGCGGTATATAGGCTGCTTTGGGCAAGGAATGGTCAGGTAATATCGTGGATCATCGATTACAGAACAGGCTCCTCTAGGTGGGTTTGGGACACCGCCAAGTCCTTAGAGTTTTAAGCGTTTGCGCTCGTAGTTCTCGGGCGGACGCTCAGGTAAAATAGAGCATCAAGATTTAGGGCCAGGCATAGTGGGGTATCTAATCCCAGTTTGGGTCCTGGCTTTCGTGGATTTCAATTGATCGTTGTTCTAAGATCTTCTTTGAGGACGGAGGCCTTATGGGCATCTTGGGCTTATGACAGCTCAGTTGCTTTTTAATCTTAGCTACTTGGATAACATGTAACCACACTTTACGCCGTTATAATGTTAATTTGGGTCTCCTGTATGACCGCGGTGGCTGGCACAGGATTTACCGACCCTGGGTTGCTATGGCTGAGTCAAGTTTGCACTCATTGCTCAATATTAACTACTGCTGATGACCTGTGGAGGCGTGGCAATTGCTAGGCGTTTTGGGCTACAGTAAAGGTGAGCCTGATACCTGCTCCTATCTGCCTTTGGGGTAAGGGGTCCAGGGCGTCTACACTGGCACGCGGATACTCGCATGTATAAACCTAGCAACAACCAACAGTAAGGTTAGGACTAAGTCTTTTGTCCTTGGGTGTGTTTAATCAGCCGTCTTGACGTCTTCAGTGTCATGCTTTGTGTAAGCTACAAGGAC